ACCACCTAAGCCTAAGTGGTCCCGGAGGCGGCGGAAATGTTGTAGTCGACGTTCTATATCGACGTCCCACGCTTCCGTCAGCGCAATGTCAACCGTACGGGCTTAGTCTTTTGGATCCTGTAGGACGATTTCCCTTCGTTCCAAAAGAGCGCGTGTTCCTCCGACAATGCGCTCTTGCACCCGCGAGCACGCCGCGTTGACGCGGGCGACCTCCCTGTAGTCGGGATCGTGAGGGAGTGGCCCGCCAGGCATGGGGTCATGGTTTAGGTCGGTTCCATTCCCTCGAAGGAAGGGCCTTACGGCATTGGCTAATCCCCCCCTCGCTCATTCCACTCTTTCCTAAGTTGCATTTCAGTACCTCTTGCATTCCGGAGAATACGAAAAAGCACTTGGATTTGCCGAAAGTAGGGACTTCGAGCCCCATGGGTTTCTAGACTGGACCGGATTTCGCCCAGTTTGGCGTAAGAATACTCTTTATGAACGGAGTAGGGCTACACTGAACGTTCACTCGAATCAATCTAAAGAAGCAACAGGAGAAGTGAAATATAAAGAACAAGGGCAGGAGGATAGACTTTCGAACCCGACACATCCACTGCACGATCCTTTGAGCCGTAGTTCCGGGGTTTGATTGCAAAGGGAGCGGGAATGCTTTGAAGCTCAACGAAATAAAAGCCCGTTGCCCGTTGACCATGGAGTTCTCTCTGTCCTCCCTTTGCTTGAACTGGACTTTTCCGAAACATCAACTCCTCTTACTGTGGGCTGTAGGTACTAATTGGTTTCTTTCCTTAATAGACAGCCCTCAGCCAGCTAAGTTTCATTTCACATTTCATATGATAATATGATAAAAGGTTCTCGCCGCCCCTCGGTGAGTAAGCCGAGTGCTTCTTGTCTTAGCGAGCTTGCTGGATGAGAGCAGACTAGTTAGAGGAATGGACAAGTAGTCACTTCCGGAGTGAATGAGTGCAGCAAAGTCTCTTATCTTCCCACGCACGGAGCGGTAACTAGTCTTTCCTATTGGGATAGCGGTACGATTCCGTCGGAGGTGGGAAGTTAGCAAAAGGAATTGAACTCTTTCTAAGCTACAGAGTAAGAAAGCAGAAAATCCTTATCAGAAGACTTTTTGCGATTCAATGTCTTTCTTATGTAATAGTTCCTTTAGAAGGAAGGTGCCTGATCTACGACCATCCTCACCTCATATTATTTTTATTCTCGATAGCCAGATAGTGAAGAAAGACGCTTAAAAGCCCGTTCATCGTCTTCCTTCCCTAAGCGCAATAGCCCCTTGAATAGATAGGATAGAATTAGTGCGCTTGAAAGAGTGCGTAATAGCTCACTGATCGAGCGCTCTTGCGCCGAAGATGAACGGGGCTAAGCGATCTGCCGAAGCTGTGGGATGTAAAAATACATCGGTAGGGGAGAAAGAGCATTCATCTCAGGACAAGATCATTATATATCCCACTTCTTGATTCGTACACAAACCCACCGTATCGCACCCGCCGTACCACCCTTAACCTTTCCAGGTCGCTTCCTACCCGTATTCGTCAAGAGCATTTCCAAGTCTTATTCTATTTGTCCTACTCTCTATTGATTGGTTAAACCTCAGAAGACCTTGAACTCAGAAACCTACTCCCCTTTTGCCTGTTTTAGCTCATCGTTGGTTAACCACTGGTATTAGTCAGTAGACTTATAGCCTTCAATTCAGTATAGGAGAGAGTCTTCGATAGCTCTTTTGCACCATTCGTTGGTCCTTCAGAACCAAAGGAAGCTTTTGGCATTAGGCTGGACGGCGCTGTAATAGGAACGGCCTTCCACTATGTCTGCGGAAACCAGTCCGGCTTTTCACTTGGGCTTCGAAGAAAAAGAAAGCTTAATAGAGATTCTCCTCTTCGGATGGAGTAAGAGGCTCCTACTACAATATTACATATTGCCTACTTTACGGGTTACGGGTGAGCTACGAGCAGGCTTGATACCACTCCTTCGGACTCCAGCGCTTAGAAGAATCCTTATTAAACTCTTATTACATAGATCCTTCCCTTGAGCAACAAGCAAATTCCCTGACTAAAGTAAAGAAAGAACTGAGACTAAAAAATAAATATTATACCCACGCTTCCCTTTTTCTTTGTAAGTAAACTTACATCTTCTAAAGGGAGAGTAAACTCACCTTAGCAGTTTGATTATCCATTTTATTCCCCTGAGATTGAAGTTGCTACTGTACCTGTCTTTGAATCATGCTTCGAACCCGGCCTAAACGCTTCCTGAGACTCAACCCTACTTCAGCTTCGAGGGACTTCCCTTGTGCTGACTTCTCTCACGTCAGACTGATGCCGGCTTTCTCAAATCAATCGGTAGAAATTCAAAAACCAATTGGATCAAATCAAGATCCCTTGGTCAATGTCATTAGGGTCTCTAAAGGAGAATGCCCTATCGGGCTTTCACGCAGCAGGTTCGGAAGATCGGGCTTGAAAAGCCGCACGATGGCTTTGACTCGCCTTTGTAAAGA